TTGAATCCATTGTATCTGTTCCTCCATAGTATGAGAGGACTCTTCCGAACCAAGAAGAAAGAATGATTTTTTGGATGACACAGGATTTCTACAGACGAGACACCCTGCAAATCGTTTCTATACTAATTTAATTGAACCTTACTCTACTCTAATAAAAAAGAAAATTTCAAGAAAAAAACTCTTACTGTTCGGGTTGAAAAGATGAAATTTTAGATTTTTACGCATATCCAAATCCCTAATCCCTATTTATTATCTCATCACAGTTAAAATTCTCTTTTTTTTTTTGATATTATAATATAAGTTCATTGAAGAAGTTCGATTTGCTCAATAAGTCACCCCCTCCCCTTTTTTTGTTTGTCCACTACTTCTTTCTTATGAATCTAAACAAAGAGGTTCCAATAGATCTGGAAAAGGAATAAAATAGTAATCTTTGACGAACAGAATCAAGAAGCATTATTATTTCAACACAAGAAAAGGAATTTTCCACCCCTTTCTTGTGTCGAAAATTAGGAAGACGAGTAATCCCTCCTAGAATCATTTGTTCCTTTCATCTATCCCTTACCGCGTATTCTTCTCCTACTTATTTATTTTATGTCATGCCGCCTATTATCTATTAGAATTCGATTCTAGTAGATACAAAAAACTATCGATGCATTACATGGCATTGACAATTTGGCAATAAGAGACCTGACACAATTACACCACTCCAATTTGGATTGAAAAAAAGTTCAAGTAGTCTTCTTTTCTTTGCAATATACATCCTCTTACTAGGATACAAGCAATTCCCGACATCTCACAAAAAAAAGTATAAACAAAGAAAACAAAGAGCTTTCTATCTTTTTTTTGGATCATACATAATTGCACCGATCAACAATAATTCGGCCCTTTTTACCAACCTGATGAATCTGTCGATCTAGAAATTCATTTCGGACAATTGAACCTTCTCAAACTGTTTCTTTTTAAGAACCAAAAAGATTTGTGCTAGAATAACAGATGCCAAGAAAAACAACAAACCTTGGACACGTAATGGATCTTGAAGTACTATTTCTGCATCTCCCTGACCAAATCCACCCACGTTAGGATTACTTGTTAATGGCTGATCAAGCTTGATGGATTCCCCCTCTGAAACAAGAAGTTCTGGTCCTGGAGGTATAATATCAACCACTTGGCGTCCATCCGATGCATCGGCTATGCTTATTTCATATCCCCCCTTTTCTTTACGTACTATTCTGCTTACTATACCTGCTGCTGTAGCATTATAGACTGTATTGTTACTCTTGCTCCCATCAGGATAAATCTGACCCCTTCCTCTGTTCCCGCCTACATATATGGGATATTTTAAGAAGTGAACGTCTTTCTTAGTAGCAGGGTCCGGGGAAAGAATGGGAAAGACAATTTCACTATATTTCTGACCAGGAACAGGACCTACCACAAGAATATTTCTTTTATTGGGGCGATAACTCTGAAAAGACAGATTGCCCATCTTTTCTTTCAGCTCGGGAGAAATACGATCGGGGGGAGCTAATTCGAATCCCTCGGGTAAAATAAGGACAGCCCCCACATTCAAAGCCCCCTTTTTACCATTAGCAAGAACTTGTTTCAGTTGCATATCATAAGGGATTCGAACAACTGCTTCAAATACAGTATCAGGAAGCACGGCTTGTGGAACCTCAATATCCACGGGCTTATTAGCTAAATGGCAATTGGCACATACAATACGCCCAGTTGCTTCTCGTGGATTTTCATAACCCTGCTGCGCAAAAATGGGATATGCGTTTGAAATAGATGTCCGAGTTATTACATATATCATGATCGATACGGAAATGAATCGAGTCATCTCTTCCTTTACCCAAGAAAAGGTATTTCTATTTTGCATGGTCCAATCATTGATCCCGGAAATTTCTACAATAAATTAGGTAGGTAGCTAGTATAGTTCCCTATCCACGATTCTGCCATTGTACTGGAATAATTATACTGAAATATAATATAGGAGGAATCTCTTGGGCGAGTAGAAGTATAAAGAGTGAGTAAGCTTAAAAATGATTTGTTTATGTACGAAGTAGCATCATGATTTGGTTGATATCAGCAGATCAAATGAGTTCTTCATCTTCATTCATTCATTGAATGATAAATCACTACAAGTGAAGGGGATACACGATTTAAATAATGGAAGATCCAATATTTCAAAATTGTATCTAGAATAACTGGAAAAGTGGAAACAAGACCAGATATAATTTGATCGTTATGAGCAAATCCAAAATCTTTGTAGACCGAACCAATCATTAGTTCCCAACCACGGGGTGAGTGGAATCCGATACATAAATCAGTTACTAAAAGAATCGAAAAAGCCTTTATTGTGTCGCTTAAGTTATAGAGGAATTCCTGAACCCAAGAATTAAGAATAACAAGTTCTTCATTACCCAGAAAATAATAACCACTTAGAATAGCAAAACAGATTATATTTGTCGAGAAATGCAAAACGATATGGATATGATCTTCATTGTGCATTTTGACCAATTGGAGCGTCTCTTTGTGGATTCCTATATGAAACTTTTGTATCTGTGTCTCGGGATACTCTTTTATCATTTCGTCCAACAGGAATAGTTGTTCTAATTCTATGAATCTTTCCAGAACGTTCTTCTCTTGAATATCATTCAAAAAAGTTTTGGATTGCCCGGTATTCCACCAATTAGTAACCCAAGGTTCCAGACTTTTGGTAAATGAGAGAGAGATCCACCAGGGCAAAAAAACTATAGATGCAAGATATGGGAAGGGAGTCAATGCTTTCTTTTTTGGCACTTTTAATCTGTGAATTGTTAATGAACCCGCTTCATTCGCCGACTCTATCTGATCCGATATTTTTATGAAGCATGAGTTCTATAACAAGGTATGGAACCTATGGATCTATTCCTTTTTTTGAATTGTTTAGTCCTTGGGTCTAGAAAGAATATAGAAATAGAATTAAGGGTCCGTTTCGAATGAAGAAATAATCCAATATTTTTCCCAGAAATATCAATCGGTCAAATCAAATTCGAACCAATTCTATCTTCATTTGTTTTTTTCGATGAATGGTTAAAAGAACCACTTGAAATAATGAATATTATTCGGATTTCGAGACGAAAGAACTCCCTTCAATTATTTCGAAATGTTCTGATATGTGTGATGAATACATACTTATTAGACTTTTTACTAGTATGAAAGAATTCCATATGCATAAAAAATCTTTTTGGTAGATCAAAATATTATTATGGTTGTTCCAGATACGTCCGCCTACTTTATTCTATAGGCTACGGCAGGATTACCAATGGAACGGGGGAAATAGAATCTAACACGTTCGAATGAACATTCCGAAGAAATTTCAGTTCCAAAAAGGGTTTCCGGGTTCCCTCCCTCAGGCCGAGAAAGCATTGATTCTCCTCTTCATTTCAATTCAATTGGCACGCGCAAAAAATAGGCTAATTCAGCAGCTTTTTGTTCAATTTCTCGTGGAGTAAAATTCTCATCAGTACGAGTCAAGGGAATGGCACCCTGGCCTCTGATTTCCATATAAAGGACACGTCGAGAATAAAGACCCCCTTTAACTTCCATTCTGATGGACTGGATATCTCTCATAAGAAATCGAAGGAAGATGCGACGATTTATTCCAGGAAATCCCCAACGAAAAATACACACTATTCCTTCTTTTCTATCGAATCGATCATAACCACTACCTACATTCCACGAAATTGTGCACCACAAATAGGAACTAATGAACAGACCCGCGATCCCATAGAAAGACATCACGATCCCTTGGGGAAAAAAAATGATTTGCTGAGATGGGAATAGGGATATCAGATTCCTACCAAGATAACTCGAAGTTCCAACCAATAAGAATCCTAGTGAACCTAAAAAAAGGATACAGGCCCAGCAGAAATTACTTGTTTTTCGAGACCCCGTTATAAGTTCTATCCATATACGTTCTGATCGCCAGTTCATACTAGATCCAGTTGCATCCTATTGGAATTGAGAAAAGAGAATAAGCCAAATGAATTTGATTTTACTTTTTTTTTGCTCCCGAAGTAACTCTCATCAACTAGCACTATTATGGTGCGAACTATTAGGGGTAATTCATAGAATTGGTTAGATATAAAATAATAACATTCCGTTCATATGACCCCCTCTGTATATCTACATAATATCGATACGTTGACTTTCTATTTCAGATATGATATCCGCCGATCCATTTTAAAACCGCTATACCCCCGCATATACATGCATTTATCCATATATTATGGATCCGCATGCATAACAGCTTTTGATTTGTGCTCGGAGGGAGCCACGTGTCGTACCATATTCCACTAACTAGATATCTGTATTATGATCCAAGTCCAAGTGTTGAAATAAATTGATTAAATTTTGCCCTATCGGATCTAAATAATCTTATTTTTTTGAATATGAAGAGATAAAGAAGCCATTGCAATTGCTGGAAACATTAGGCCCACTAAAGGCACAAAAATAGAGGGTAAATTGAGATCTGTCATAGAATGGGTGCCTCGATTCAATATTTGTACCTGTTATAAGGATATCTTATGATAAATATATCTATTATAAATATTATTAAGTATATAATAAGTGCAAGGAATGTAGAACTAAACTAAATAAGTGTACCTATTCATCTTTCTACAAGAAATATATGGACGATAATCCGCTTTAGTATTTTTTTTCTACCGTCCTATCTTCTAATAAAGAGTTTCTTACGAGTTCCCTAAGGATTCGTTAGAATCCGATTCAACAGGAATTCCTAGTCAAAGATGTAGGTTCTGGGGAGATATAAAAATATGCAGCACTTCCGTTATAGATTTTCATTATTCTATCTATATATAGATATAGAATAATACGTATATCTATTAGTACGTATTAATACGAAAGAAGGGCACATGAAGTGAAATTTGATTTTTTCTCCATTTCGCAGAAGGAAGAACTAACTCTTTTGCCCGCTTGATAGAGGGTTCCTGATTACT